ATTCTTCCCAAGTGAAACCACACATAAAAATGACATTCCCATAAATTGACAAGGTAATATTTCCATTTATTCATCAGAAGAGGCGTATCTTTTGAAGCCAGAATTGATTTTCCTTGATATCTAACATAATGAATGAAAGGATCTTTCAGGAAACATAGGATGCCCGGAAAATCATTAGCAAAGACTTCGACAAGATGTTTTATTATTTTTCTATGTAAATAAATTCGCTCAAAAAGGACTCCAGAAGATGTTAATCGTAAATGAGAAGATTGTTTACGGAGAAAAAGGAAGACAGATTCGTATTCACATATATGAGAATTATATAAGAATAACAATAATCTTGAATTACTTTTTGAAAAAAAAGAAATAGCTTTATTTGGAATAATAACAATATTCCAATTCGAATACTCATGAAGAAAGAACCGCAATAAATGCAAAGAGGAGGCATCTTTCACCCGGTAGCGAAGGGTTTGAATCAAGATTTCCAGATGGATGGGGTAGGGTATTAGTACATCTGCCACATAATTTAAATGTGGGAATTTGTCCTCTAAAAAAGGAAATATTGAATGAATGGATCGAAAATGGTAAGATCTTACGATTTGTGCCCCTTCTAAGGAAGATATTAATCGTAAAGAAAATGGAATTTCCGCAATGACTGCAAATCCTTCTGATATAATTTGAGAGTACAAATTCTTGTTGTATCCTAAAAATGGATTTTGGTTAGAATCATTAGTGGAAATCAGCAAATGATTCTGTTGATACATTCGCGTAATTAAACGTTTTACAATCAGTAAACTAGATTTATTATCATAAGCTACATTTTCCAACAAAATAGATCTATTTAAACCATGATCATGAACAAGTGCATAAATATACTCCCGAAAGATAAGTGGGTATAGGAAGTCATGTTGCCTAAATCTATCTAGTTCTAAATATCCTTTTAATTCCTCCATTTATTTAAAATTAGATTGAAACCCGGGATAGGAGATTTGATTTCTTGGGTTATTAAATGACACATAGTACGATACAGTCAAAACAGGATATTTAAGAAAAGACTAGATAGATACCCCGGAAACAGATAAGACTTATCAACGGACTCTTTATCCTTTCTTTTTCCATCTAATGAAAATCTAATTAAATCGGTTTATGTTCATTATAGGATAACAAGATGGTTAGAAATCCTTTATTTTTTCAACCCAATCGCTCTTTTGATTTTGGAAAAAAAAGATTTTTATCAATATACTGCTTTTCTACACATTCATCCCCACACTCTAATGGAGAATATCTACTAATAATTAGGATTAAAAAAAATCGATAATCTACTTATGGTAAAAACATTTCCCGTATCAAGCACTAATATATTTTTAACGTTTAATTAGATCGGGTAATTATTCAAATTAAGAACATAAACTCGTTGCTTTTTTTTGTTTCCCTAGAATTGGAGCCAAGGGGCTCTATCCATTTATTCACTTAATCCAACTTTAATCTTTTTTTATTTTTTTTTTTCGCGTCAAGAATTCAAACAAGATTTTGTATCGATCCGATAAGATACGAATAAAATATTCTCAAAATTCTCCATTAATGCGACATGCTGCTTTTTCCATTCCTTCCTTTCAGGATCAGTCGCGGTCTTACAAAGCTCTACCGATGGTATCGACGAATCCGTTACTTCATACAAATGTGTAAAAAATGCTAGTCGCACTTAAAAGCCGAGTACTCTACCGTTGAGTTAGCAACCCGAATCAAAATGTATAGATCCAATCGGAATCAAAAAAGAGATTGAATTACACAACGCAATCAAAATATTAAAATAGAAAAAATATTTCTAAGCGATTCTGAACATAAAAATGAACAGATCAGATGCAAATACAATGACGTCTAAAATAAGAAGATAGATTAAGATAAAAATATAAATCAAATGTAAATTGATCGACTACCACAGATTTTATTCGTATGTTATACATTATTATCTTATCCATTTTTTTTATTAAAAAAAAAGAAAGACTTCTTGTATCCCAGCAAATCCAATGAACCCATCGTTTGAAAAAAGTAAAAAAAAACCAAGTCTATAGAACAGAGAAATAGATACATTTATTCACGATCGGATTATATTTGTTTGATATACTGTTGTCAATATGAATGTTGAGAAAAGAACATAATGTAGAAAACCATAAATTAAAATACAAAATGATTCAATATTCTCTATTTAATTCAACAATATTTTATTATTAAATTCAATATTTTATTGAATTACTATAACTATAATCAAAATCAAATAAAAAAAAACGAATGACTTGTATTGAATTGACACTGCATAAATAATAAAGATAGATACAAAAAGGTATAGGTGTAAAAAAAATTCGGAGAGAAGTATAAAAAAATATTGCTTGGGTTTACTCAATCAATATAAGTAAAAAAAGCAAGCTTAAATACCATGTTTTTTTTATTTGATTTGTTCAGTTCATAAAAAAAAAAAAAGAAAGTTAAAGTTTCAACGAAAACCAACCATTATTGATTGAATTAGCAATAATATAAAATTTTCTATTTATAGATCCAACTACTTCATTTATTCACTTTCTTTTTTTTCTATTTATCTGTCTTATTTTTTCTATTTATCTGTCTTATATGAATTTATCTTACTAAAATAAAAAAAGAAGATGTTGTCGTTATAGACGACAACATCTTGTGGTAGTAATAATAAATGGGTAGGAATAGAACAAAAGAGGGGGAGTAATATAGAAAAGTTTATACAAAGTTATATACAAGTCATCCCCCTCCCCCTTTTTTTTTATTTCATTAATTTAATTTCATCTGTTGATTAAAGGAAAGTTCCATAAAAACTCCCGCCTTCTTTGAAATATCATGAACAGTTCCCGTAGGTTGAGCGCCCTTTTCAAGGAAATATAGAATAGCGGGAACATTTAAATAAGTTTGATTCTTTATCGGATCATAAAAACCCACTTTCCGAAGATCTCTTCCTTCTCTTCGGGATCGAACATCAATTGCAACGATTCGATAAACCACCCATTGGGATAGATGTAGATGAATAATACTCCCCCCCTAGAAACGTATAAGAAGTTTTCGCCTCGTACGGCTCAAGCAAATTCGAAATTATGTCTATGTATAGAATTTTTAATTCATATTAAATAGATCCATAAAATCATCAAATCAATTAAACTATGATTTAAGTGCTTTTCCTTATTCTTATTATTGTCCGAAAAAAGAAAAAAAATCATTCGTATTCATATCCTCATAACTCAAGTTGGATAATTTTCAAATAACCCAAAAGAAAACCTTTAGGCATTTCGTTTATTGAGCGGTCTCTAACCACGCATTTTTTGTCTGTCTCCTTTAGAATTTTTTTGATTCTTCATTATGATCTATTTATTGAGACAACTGAAAACGGTATTTACTTGTTCCAGAATTCTTTATCGTTCCCTTGAATCGTTGGGTTTAGACATGACTTCGGTGATCTTTAATCATTTCAAAAAATGGCAGCAACATACCATTTTTGTAATTTCTTTCTATCAAAGAATCATACAAATGGTTGATTCCCGCGTGATACACTTTTGATCGAAACAGTTTTACCAATTCCAAGCAATTTTCCTTATGAATTTTAAACTTACTAGAATTGGATCCTTTCGATTTCTATATCGAAAATATATTTACGAAGTTGTTTCAACTTATTAATTAACACTAACCCTAGATCCGTGCCCCTAAAAAATGAATCAATACTTTTTACTCGAGCTCCATCATGATCATGTACTATTTACACCACAACCCCCCAAAAAATGAGGTTTTTCTAGTGGAACAGAACAAACGATGTCGAGCCAGAAGCACCCTCATTCCTATATAATGAATATAAAAAAAAAATGGCGGATGTCAGAATCCACAACCGACCATATCCTTCAAGTCGCACGTTGCTTTCTACCACATCGTTTTAAACGAAGTTTTACCATAACATTTTTCTAGTAGGTTGCTGTAACCAGTATGTAATTGATTCAATTATGGAATCATGAATAATCATTGGTTCTATCGGTACATAGTAATCTATACTTTTATGAATAGGTAATTTATGAAGAAGTCTCAGCAAGAATTCAATTTAACTCCATAGATTTTTATATTAGAATTTGAAATTCTAATATAAAAATTCGAAATAATAAATAACACAAATAAATTCTTTTTTTTTTTAATCTGCATCTTCAATCTTCAAGTGACTTGAAAAAATAGATTCATCAATTTAACACTTCTTCAAGTACCAAGGACTCGTAAGACATTATTCAAAAGATTAAATTGATTGAAAGATTTCCTATTTCAATATCATTACATTATTTGAATAAAGTTTTACAGTAAAAAAAAGTAAAAACCGTATTCTCATAATAAGATAATAAGAGAGAGAAATTCATATTCTGATTAATACATCAATCATTTCAAACAAATAGATAGAGATAGATCAAAAAAAAATTAAATTTGTTTTTTTTTTCATTAGTTTAATTAATTTAATGGGGTGGAGAATAAAGACTGATTTAAGGGAGTATTGGGGTTGTTTTTATTTTTGATAAATCATAATCGAAAGAAAAGAATAGGAGATTCCCATATCTATCATATCTAAACAAATGTTTTTGAAAGTAATTATATATATATTCTATATATTCTATGTTAAATATTTTTCATTTAGGGATCACAAATCTATTTTCGCAAAAATGAATTGAAATAAATAAAGTTTTCAATGAAATAGAACGATAACAAGACATACATATAAGCATTTCTTCATTTTCTGCGTAGTTTATTTGACTTGAAAAAATTCAATAATCTTTTTGCAACCTTTACCTAAGGTAAAGTGAATAAGATATTAAACTTTGTCTCAATTGTTACATAGATTTACAATTATTCATTAGAGAAAACACAAAAAAGAATCCTAATCCTATAGATTATTGATTGAAGTTAATTAGTACCCCAATATCAAAAACACACCCGTTTTTAAAAATTTAAAATCAGGCTGCACCACTTAGAATGCAGCATTTAAAATTCCAATGAATATCGTAAGTAAGGCTTTTTTTTTCTTTTTTATGACTAACGAACTTCAATATGAGAGGGATAGGCATACAATGAAAAGCCCGTCCCCGGATTTTTCTTTTTTAATTAAAACTCTTTTCTCTTCTTTTGATCTATGCTCCCATCTTACCTGGATACAAATCGATTCAATTATATTTGTGTGTTATTTGGTGTTATTTGAATACGATTCCATTTTTGAAAAAGATATAATTCAGATAAGAAGATAAGAATCAATCATTATAAGAATAATAAGAAAAAAGAATCATATTCTATATAATATTATTTATTATTTGATTATAGTCTTAATAAAAAAACAGAAAGTTGTTTAAAAAAAAAAAAAGACAATCTTTTCTTATGATAGAAAATATGTATTCTAATACAATATTAGAATATATATAATCTGATATGATATATTACAATATATATAATCTGATATGATATATATAATAGGTATGTTCTGGGACGGAAGGATTCGAACCTCCGAATACCGGGACCAAAACCCGTTGCCTTACCACTTAGCCACGCCCCATTTTATATTTATATTCGACATTAATAAACACTAATATTGTTATTAGTTGTTCGTCAATTATAGTCCAAATATCGATAGAATAGATTGGCACTAGGATTTTGATACATTTAGATATCAAATTAAACGAAATTTATTGATCATTACATATAATTCAATTAAGATATTGTATGAAAGTATGATTTCTTCTATTCTCTTTTCATTTTAGAATTGAAGTATTTTTGATTGAGTTAGTTCAAATCAAAGAAAAGTTTTTTGGTCTACCTTCTTTTTATTTTTTAATTTTGAGTTTTTACTCATTTTTTTCTAGAACTTAAACTAAAAAAAAAATAACATTATATTATCAATTATTAATAACTCATATTAAGAACTCAATCAAAATCAAAATAAATACAATTATCTTCAAGAACAAAACAAAGAACAAAATGTTTGTTATGCTTAATATCTTTAGTTTGATCTGTATCTGGCTTAATTCTGCTCTTTCTTCAAATAGTTTTTTCTTCGCCAAATTGCCCGAGGCCTACGCTTTTTTGAATCCAATCGTAGATATTATGCCAGTAATACCTCTGCTATTTTTTCTCTTAGCTTTTGTTTGGCAAGCTGCTGTAAGTTTTCGATGAGATCTTGAATACTGTCCTAGAAAAATTCATGATTTGTTCTAAAAAAAATTCTAACAATTGATATGATAAGATCAGATAAGTTTTATAGTATAAAACTTCGATTCAAATATTGAAATTCTTGTATCGCCACAAAAAGTCTGGGGATCACCTCATTTCCGCATTCGGACCTTTTTTACATTGAAAGAACTTATTAGAGTCCCCCACAATATCTAATTGTGGGTATGAAAAAAATGGGTAATGAAAGACTTGACTCATATTCCATTATAAATGAATTTCTGAAAATTATTTTCTATTTCTAGATTTATAAAAACCATTTCTTGGTGTCAAAATAAGATATATGTGGTATAAAAATGGAGAATCTATTCTCTTTTTTTTCCCCCCCCAAAAAAAAATGATCTTGGAGATTGTGTCATGCTTACTCTCAAACTATTTGTTTACACAGTAGTGATATTCTTTGTTTCTCTCTTTATCTTCGGATTCCTATCTAATGATCCAGGACGTAATCCTGGACGTGACGAATAAAAAAGAAAGTTTTTATTTTCCTTGATCGATTTTTAAATGTTCTTAGGATTTTATCTATTCCACATCTTTAACTATTAAATAAAAAAAAAGACTCGTCTAAATTGAAAGATAAATAAAAAAAAAATACCAAGTCATTGACAAAAGCGGAAAGAGAGGGATTCGAACCCTCGGTACGAAAAACCCGTACAACGGATTAGCAATCCGACGCTTTAGTCCACTCAGCCATCTCCCCCATCTGAAAAGGATAATTACTATGTTACATTACACAAAAAGTAAGGTTTGAAAAAAGGGTCTTTCTTTTATACCTCTTCTTTTCTTATATTATTTTTATTCTATTATTAGTTTATTTAGTTTATTATATAGATATATAATTATCTAGACATATAAAAATAGACAAAATATAGAAAAAAAGTAATTCCATTGATATAAAATAAAGTAAGAAGGGCTCGAAAGAAATATCTCCAATCCACTATTCCAATGAATATAAAATGAATATAAATTCATATTAATATATATATAATTACCTATATAATTATAAATACCTAAATAAAATAATATATATTTTATAAGTAAAAAATCAAATAAATATATAGTAGTAATTTATATAAGTAAGAAATATATAAATAATATAAAAAGTACCTCTTTGATTTCGTCTGCAAGAGCTTTTTAAAATTCTACGGCCTGGCCAGGTCAGTACCTCGCCGGGCCTTTTTTTTGTTCCAATGACTATTATTTGAAACAAAAAGGCTTGTTATGGAATAAAAAAAAAAAAAAGAA